GTATTATGCTCCCGCACCCCCTATCTCTTAAAGGCTCTGCGCTCCCGCATTCTGATTGATCCTGTGCAATGTTGTAATCCTGCTGTTCCTTTATCCCCCGCTCCGCAGCTGCTGGAGACTTAGTCAGATTTTTAGCCTTTTGCGGTACTGATTGATGTTATGGGGGATTACTTGGGTTGGCCGGACTGTTTGTTTGCGAAGGCCGAAGGACTAAAAAATGAGGTTTTTGATGTTATTGGACAGAATTGGTGCCGTTTTCCCACGCCTCCTTTTCCATAATATGATTATGAGCTGCAGAACGCTTGAAGCTGGAATTTGAGCATTTAATTTTGAACACAGGCCAAACTACGCTCCTAGGCTCCCTTCTTCGAGGTTGATTCCCCCAGATCAAATGACAAGGAGCCAAAAGCGAAGATGGCAGCGGAGGAATCTGATGGCTAGGCGAATGGGGGGTTGAATACTCCGAGTCAACAGGGTTGGTTGGAAAGCCTCAGAAGAGCCGTGATAAAGAACAGCCTCGGAATAAGGAGCCCGAAGGGAAATAAAAGCGGGATATGGATCAAATCCTCCTCCCCCAAAATGTACCAAACTCAACATAGATGGATCAGCTACTATGGGAGAGAGTGCAGGTGGTGGTATCCTGAGAAAGAGTTCAGGTCAAATTTTTTATTTTTTCCTTCTCTTCATTCTATCACAATGGTACTAACATGATGGCTGAGACTAGAGCTCTCAGAGATGGGTTCAAACTATGTTCTGATAAGGGCATCCAAGTGAATGACATCGAATCTGATTCCAAAGTTATGGTGGACTCCATCCTTGGTCTTATATCCACCCCTTGACATGTGCTTTACTTGATCAGAGAATGCATCAGCTTATTGTCTTCTGGCATGATGGTTTCTCACATCTATAGACAAGGCAACTCAATTGCAGACAGACTGGCTTCTCATGCTTACTCTCACAGGTCTGATTGCATCGTTGAAGCTGCTTCTTCTCTCTTGCAAACAAGCCTACTACAATGACAAGGAAGGCCTTTACTCTTATTCCTGTTCCCGGAATGCTTTCTTTCATCAAAGTCACGTAAGAAATAGAAAACGTACAACTAAAGGCTTGTCAATTCTTGGTGTAATACTCACTCGAAAATGATGGGTGTCAGAATTTCTCACTTTTCAGGCAGTCTCATCCGTGTAAGAATTAGGAATTCCTCTTCCAACTCGTCCCAGAATGGGCGTTATGGCAAAGAACAAGAAGAAAACAAAAGGGGAAATTTGTCCAATAGTCACAAATGGTGCCTCCACAGGTTGACATCCGATCCAACCTAGTAGTAAGCGATCCGCCAAAAGCAACCAAAATATTCCTTGGTGAATCGGGCGAAAACTTGAACTACGTACATACATACTTTTAAAAAAAGGTAAAGCCAACAGACATATAAAAACTGGTGCTATTGCGGCTACACCTCCCGCTTTGTCAGGTATACTACGAAGAATGGCATGGATCGGTAGGAAATACCATTCCGGTACAATATGAGGCGGGGTGGGCATCGGATTAGCAGGTATATAATTGTCGGGATGCCCCAAAACATTAGGAGCATAAAAAATAAAAATGGAAGAAAAGATAGCAAAAGCTACCCAACCTACTAGATCCTTTACATAAAAATAAGGGTAAGAAGCAATTTTATCCATCTCTGAATGTACACCCAATGGATTATTTGATCCATATTGATGCAATGCGGCCAGATGAAGAAGACTGGCGCCTACTAAAAGAAAGGGGAGTAAATGATGAAGACTAAAAAAACGATTTAAGGTGGCATTGTCCACGGAGAAACCACCCCAAAGCCAAGTCACTATGGTATCTCCTACTACGGGTATGGCGCTAGCTAAGCTTGTAATTACTGTAGCCCCCCAAAAGCTCATCTGACCCCAAGGTGGTACGTATCCTATAAAAGCTGTCACAATCATTAATAGGAAGATTACAACTCCGAGACACCGAACAAATTCCCTAGGACTGCTATAACTCGCATGATATAGACCACGAAAAATATGAAGGTGAACCACAATGAGAAACATACTTGCCCCATTAGCATGCATATAACGGAGCAACCAGCCCCCTTCAACATCTCTCATAATGTGTTCTACGCTGTTGAAAGCTAGATCCACATGAGGTGTGTAATGCATAGCTAAAAAAACGCCAGTCACTATCTGAATGACTAAACAAATACCAGCTAACGGACCGAACCCCCACCAATAACTAAGATTGCTCGGGGTTGGATAATCTATCAAATGCTGATTAAGTGTGGAGAATATAGGTTGTTTAAGAATCGATAATCGTTGGTTCCTTATAGTCATTTCTTTTTCTTTTTTAGAAAGAGAACTCTGGTTCCCTCACCTTTTAGCGTTCTGGGGCCTTTATATAATATAAAAAAAAGATATCAAAATCTTTAAAGTACCCTTAGAGTAGGGCGAAAGAAAGTCAATATGAGCGTTGGTTTTTCCAACGAAACAGTGAAAGATGCTGTTTTATCCTTATCCATGGATGGAGGGAGTGGATGGGGTCGCATCCGGGTATACGCCGAATTGCCTACATATCTTCTTCAAAAGAATCAGACCATTGTAGTTCAGTTAAAAAGACGTTTTCAAAAGCAATCAAAGAGAAGATCGAAGAGAATGAGTCACAAGATGAAATGAAAATGAGTTCTCCTTCCAAACAGACTAGAAGACATAGTTGATTAGATCAAGAAACTTCAAAATTGATTGGCATAACCAACTATTTTGTCCATGTAACATTACATCATAATAGGCATCGCTCATATAGCTTGGGGTGGCTAGCGCTTCCTCCCCTATCACTGCCCGAACAAGGTCAGGCATGTCCCATTCGGGGGGTAATTGCTTATCGGCTATCACCACCCACTCCGCGTATTCATTGCAGATTCTCTCAAATAACCGCTCTAACTCAGGTGGAGCGCTTTGTGCGTCCGACCTAGTTGAAGAAAGAGTAGTAGAGGTACCACCTGAAGATAAAGAAAAACCCTCATCTACCATAAATTCTAGATCACTTGGCGTAGGACTACCATAGAGTCTCATTTGAAAATGATTTCTCATTCAAATTTTTTAATTCGCTCTGCTCTGCTCGACACCGGGATCATGCCCGGCGCAAGACTTCCTTTTTTTTTTATGCAGGTTAAAAAGGCGTGGAACTCCTGCTGGAAGACTCGGCTGGTTTTTCCACCGAAAGTCTAGAAGATAAGGTGTAAAATGTAAATCACTAGGTGTTGGATTCCCCTATAGTGCCAGACTCTTGTTATTCATTACAGAATACTAGCTTCTATCGCTCCTTGCTCGCGGAGCAGCATACCGGAAAAAAAGGAACCTTTATCTCTCTTATCATACGCAATATCTCAATTGAAAGGGAATGTCATTCTCTCATTCAGCATGGTGCAGCTTACACGTTGATGAGCACAATGCAATTCACGTCACAGCCACTTTCTTGAACTATATTACGAGATTTTTCTTTTTTAGAAAGATTGTCTGTCCTAAGTGATCAAAGAAACTTCAGACCGATATGTCAGGCGAGCGTCGAGCAGTGAGCTTGGAGAGTAGAGTCGAGGTAAGGTCAGGAAGGATAGCGTACAAGTGAAGCCCACTAGAGAGAAGTTAGCTGGCGGGTTCTTGTTTTCCGATAGGAAGAGGAAGGAAAACGCTTTGCTTCGACCTGACCTTAAAGTGGATGAGAACACGAGGTTAGTAAATCAAGCAAGTTGACGGTCAGAGAGAAAAGAAAAAACACGACTGATAGAAAGAGTAAGAGCGAGAGCTCAATCATAGATAGGGAAGCCCTTTCACAGAATCCGTAGATTCTCTCCCTAAGAGCGGAGCCACTTGACCAGAGAGATAGACGATGTTTGCACGGGTACCCCTTGAATCAATGCATTAATTTGACGTTGGGGCTCAACCTCTTTTTGTTTGGCCCATGAGGATACTTTCACTATACTTGCTCTTCTTGCCTGCTCCTCCGTCTTCCGCTTGTCACGAAAGATTATGCCTTGAAGAATGAACGACTGAAAGATCAAACTCCAGTGCGCTCCTGGAAACTAGAATGCAGCAAGTTCAAGCCTTAGCGCAAGATTCCTAAGGCGCAAGCACTTCCTTCTTTCTCAGGGAGTGGATTCTTCCTCTCCCGAGTTGAGTTAAGATTCTACTAAGATGGTAAAGGATGTTAATGTCACCATCGAAATGGAAACCACTGAAACGTCTGGATATGCCCTCGTTTCGTCTATCTAGCTGACAGCTGTAATTGGATTGATCCCTTTTCATCTTGGAATCCCACCGGAGTGAGTAGACACGGATGCACTACTCTTCCGTCCTCTTCTTCCTATGGATGCTCTTCTAGCCCTTCTTTCTCTATTCAATCCACGGCCTACCTCGAGACACCTGTGTCACAACGGCTGATTTTTTGAGTGAGGGAAGCCAGAGCATTGGTCAAGAGAGAGAAAGAAGAAGAACTATAGATCGAGAAAGTCACATTAGCTACACCAGACCAGACAGACTTTCTTTTTTTTACTATTTTTTGACTGACCGGATCGGTCACTCCTCAACCAACTAAGACATTTCTGAGCAGTTCCCCTCACCCCCTATCACTTAAAGGCAGAGCTAACCCAACATTCTACTGCTCTCTAAAGGGCCTGCCTACTCTATTAGTCAAGCTTGGAGAACATAGTACTAGGACTTACTAGATGAAAGACCTTGATTGGTGAAGGGCTTAAAAGTTAGGTAGCTGCTATCTATCGGATCTTTTCTAAGAGGTTAGGTAGGTGGTTGAGTCGAAGCGGAGAAGGAGACTAAGTCATCGGTCGTGCCGGGATTTCTTTCCTACTTCCAGCTGAATGAGGACCACACAGCCGTCAACCCTGCTGGAAGTGCTTTCTAGATCCAATCTCCTGGTCTTTCGTTCGCTATTCGAATGTCTGGACCAGTAGAAATGTACGAAAGGTGGTCTTGTCCTTTCCTTTACAACTAGTAGCTAGTAGCTCCGTCGTTGATCCCTCCTCTTCCCGGCCGGTTGTGACTCGTATGTCCAGCCAACGACTATCGATTCCTAACGAATCCATAGATTCTTCTACCATTCGACCAGATCTTCTAGATTGTATTCTCATTTTCCGGCCTCGAGCAACTTTACTAATAAGGGAAAAGCCCTTAACTTAATTGAATTCATATTATATTAGTATAATATAAAGCGCTAGCGCCCAACCGGCTTTCCGCCTCCATTTGGTCGTGCTGCTATGATGTAACGTGCAGTCGTCCCGAGGCATTTTAGGGCCCCCCATTTTCTCTCCCTTAAAGTCCTTTATGGATTTCAAGTCGGGAATAGAGCTGTGACTTATTCGGCGCTATATCACAATTCATTCATTCTCGGGCATAGCTGTTCACGAAACGTGGCATGGGACATCTGTCGGCGGCGGGTGAATTCCGAGCGAGAGGTCAAACCAATCCCATTCATCCTGGTCTGATCCGAACGGATCTTGTTGAATGAATTGATCCATTGTTCTATGCCCTACTTCTTAGTTCATTTTTTCCTACTCGGACCCGCCGTACTTCCTTTGACTACTCCTGAGATATAGTGGAAACATTTTGTTCTGGTGGAGAGTGGGGAGTGAAAACACCAATGCAGCAGAGAACGACCACATGAATCGGAATCCGCTTAACTTCTTAAGACAGACGACCGAGAAAGAAAGGCTCCGCGTTCTCCAAGTGGTTGATCTTAGCTTAGCGTGCTAGCCGCTGCTTCATTTCGTATAGTGATAACGCTTTCTCTTTCTTAGCGCTCCGCCCCCCCTTGTATAGTAAGGGGAACTTTGGTTGCGCGGCTTTCTCTTATACTTATAGGGGTCTATTTTCTCTGACTTGACTCAGCTTGACCTACTTGACTCAGCGGTTAGAGTATCGCTTTCATACGGCGAGAGTCATTGGTTCAAATCCAATAGTAGGTAAAACCGACCGAAAGCCCCGCTTTTGCCAGCATGACAGCAAGCACGGACTGGCAGCAAGGAGTCAACTGAATGACCAAAGCATCGGTTGCTTCCACTTGTGGCCTTCTTCGAGCGCCTTGACACCTTAATATCAACTCACCCCCCTCTTCCACAAGTAGGTGGAGACCAGGAGAGCCGGAAACCCCAACGGGAACCCTTCACCGCGCCACACGATTCTTTCGCGAAGCGCTCTCTCAGACGTTTCCACTCCTGCCCCCGCAAGCGAAGAGGTTTCAAGATACCAGTCGACCGAGTGAAAGTGAACAGCTCCGAGCAAATCTTCTAGAGAGCGTACCCTTTGTTTCTACTCTTTCTCTCTTCTAAAAAGAACTCAAAATCGAAAAAAGAAAAAGTTTCTTAACAGTCAGGAGTCCAGTATAGATGTAGGTAGAGGGCCATCTTCGTTCCCTGAATCCGCTAGTCAGTCGTCATTCAGTGAAGAGTCCTAAAGCATACCAGCAGTGAAGTGAACCTCTTAATTCAAGTGCAGTTCGATGATCTCGTGCTAGGGGCACTGAAAGCCATAAAAAATATCTATTGACTTTCTTGGATGGAGATCCAGTTCTTAGCTTAGTAAGATAATCGACTAGTCGCATAGCATGCTGGCAACATGATCATTGCTTACTATTCTTTTGGCACTAACTCAGGAAGGGAAGACATCCCACACCTCATAGACCTTTATCCAGGGTGGAGAGCACTGTCGGACTTAGCACTTAGGAGCTCTTTCCCTGTGTGAAGATCCTTCAAAGAAAAACAAAAATGATCCTAAGTGTTTTGAAGTGGTGCTCAGATCTCTTAAGGCTTCTTACTCTCTCAGTCTTCATGATCAGACATGCATTCAAGCCTTGATAATCATTCTGCCCGCCATTCCCAAAAGAGGGAAATGGCTCAGATTCCTCATATTACAGGCCTTAAACTAAATGTGGATGGTTCTGCTATTGACTTAAATAGTGCAGTAGGTGGCTGCATTAGAGAGTCGGTTTAATTGTTTTAGCATTCTCATGCAACTTTGGTCAGGGCAATAGGAGGCTGAGGCTAAAGCCTTACTCCAGGGCTTCTCTTAGCTAATCAGTTTGGCATTACACTTCTTAATTACATAGTTCAGCTTGAAAGCCAATCGATCAAATTCCTCTACCTATAGCTCCAGATAGCATGTAGAAACTTTCTATTAGAAAGGCATTTTAACGTTCTCACTTTTTCCTTCGTAGACTGAGAGATCCATTAGAAAGTAGGTATCTCGCTAGTGTCAAAATGAGACTTTCACTCTTTCCTTCTATGAGGACCCTTCAATGGCAAAAGTTTCTATCTCATAGAGTATAGGGGCAAGCTGAAATCGTATTGATGCTTTTAAGGCTTTCAGCACTAAATCGATCCTCATTCTCTCGTCTATGAAAAGGGACCTAAAGGGTGGGCTTCTCGGGTCACTTAGTCTTTTTTTTCAGTACCTCTCTTAAGCTTTACTGGATTTAAGAGTAAGAGATAGGCTCTTTCCGCGTTTCCGATGGTAGTTGATAGAGGAAAGGGCGATACGCTTTTCTTATCTTAAAGGAAAGGTTTGAGGGTTAGATTCCAGACCCCTACTGACGAAGAGGCCAAGAAAGAATGAATTGACTAGGACAGAGGGAGAGGCGGTTTATTTCGACAGCTAGAGCTAGGAGAAAGAGGTCATGGTGGAGATAGGCTTCGAAGCCAAGGAAAGCTTCGATCTAGGAAGAGGATAGGCGAATAGAGATGGGCGAGACCCTTGACCTATAAGTGAAACCGTCCCCGCTAGATGATTACTGATTCTACTATACTATAACCCGTCTTTGCTTCTCTTATTCAATTTCTGACTGATATTCCAATTCTTGATATTCCTCTAACTCTAAACCTGCCTATTCTCTGGTACATTAAAAAATTGCCTTCTATTGGGGGCATCTTCCCTTGTCTTGTCTATGATAATAATAGATTTCAATTCGACCTTTACTGATTGAACTGATCTTATTGAATCGATGGGCGGAAAGGAACCTACCGATTCTGCTCCCGGGGCCCTAAGCCAGCGGATCTTGCCCCCTTGTCCGGGTCGATACCATCCTATCTTCTAAGTGACAGACTTGAGCATGAATTTATAAAGTTGCTGCTCATCTATGTAAAAATGAGACTTTTCTCTCGGCCTCTTTAATGCCTAAAAAAGATCTGTCTTATCTCAAGCATGTGAAAAGCCCTATCCCATCTAGCAGCAGGGTGGAGAGCGAGACTGACCATTAATTCGACTATTCTAGAGCCTATTCTAACTCCACTATACAAGAAGGTCCTACTACTTGTGTGAAATCAGTCGCTTGAGAGCTTCGGGCTAGGTTATGGACGAGAGGCTAGGTACGATTTCCGAGCGATTCAAGGAGAGAGCGATGACAGTGACTTTCTCCTAGCTAAGAAAGGTAATCGATCCCCTTTCCCGGATGGAAAAGTTCGACCGATAGGGAGAGAAGGCGTTGGTGAGGCGACCGGAAGGCAGTTTAGTTTACTGTTAGAAAGCGAGAGTAGCTGTCTTTAGGGTGCTAGTTCCCTTTCTAACAAGCTGACCGGAATAGCGGCCCTCGCTTCTAGTCCCACTTGTAGCCTGATCGGGACTTCTTTCTCTCTTGCTTGAATGCCAACCAACTTTTCTGACTCTGGTTAGTAGCTCTATACTTTCACCCGCTTGAAATACCTTATCTTGCTGTAAGTGAATTAAGGTACTTTACTTGTCTCGTTAGAGAAAGGCAGCGAAGTAGAAAGCGAAGCTGGAGCCTTAGCTGCCTTGTCAAAGGAAAGCGAAGGTTGAGCCAAGCTACTTGTTAACTCTGGGTCCCATCCGTCCTGCCAAGAACTCGAACCGCCAACTCCGTTCACTGCCTTCTCTCCAGAACTCCAGTTTGGCTTGATTACTGGAACTCAAAAGCCCTAGCTTCTCTTACCTTCTAGAACTGTAAGGGAATTTCGGTAGTGAGGAACTGTCCCTCATGTTCCCTGCCTAATCTGAAAGACTAGCTCAGGTCAGAACTCATAGCTCAAACTCAACAGCCTAGCTTCGCTACAGAACTATGATCTACGACCACCCTCTCTCATCCGAAGCCATCGTAACATAACATATGTATCAACGATTCCAAAAAAGGACAGGAAATTGGATCCATCCCTGGAGGCATAGGCATAGACGAAGAAAGCAGAAGCATAGGGGTAGATGAAAGCAGGAGCAAAGGGGATTGAATGAGGGATGAATCTTCTGAACTGCTTGAGAGCTGGAAGATTGGGATATCCCGACTTCCCATTCTTATACCCGCTTTGAAAGGTAAGATATCGACCTTTGATGGGGGGCTCTCACAGGTCTACTCGCCAGTGTCTTCCTTCCACAAGTTCTACCTACGCTTCCCGGTTATAAGATCTCATACGGAAGAAGAGCCTCTAGGATCATTCATCATCCTCAGCAGCTTGAGCAGGCTCCTCAATGGCTTGGATAGCCCCTGAAGTAATATCCTAACGTGTACTCAAGAACACAAGAAAAGAGCTTTTAAATGGCCTTCTTTTTTTTGATCAAAAAGTAGTGTTTTCCCGTGTTTTTCGGCCATAAACTAGAGAGTTAGGTTAAAGGTAAGCCGGCTAAGAGGACTAGGAGCTTAGCTTGCTGGCGAGAAAGGGTGAGTGTTCAGTACGCTCTTTAGCCTTTAACAAGGGCTAAGCCGCTAGGAATGGCTTGCTGGCCTGTTGGGAGAGTGGAACGAAGTGATTCTCGTTAGAGAAGCACGAGTGGAACGGCTTTAGTGTCAGTAGGTGCCTAAATGAAGCGATTAAGCGTCGGGGGCTTTGCTGGCTTGCTGGCTAGCTCGTGCAATCAATAAAAAAGGATTCGCGTTAGTAAGCTAGCTTTGTAAGCTAAGCAAGCCTGGTTCTCCGGGCACTACGGTAGGACGTGGATCGACCATGACGAGAATGGACTTCTCCATAATGTAATAGAAGAGTCACAGTCCAGTTCCACGGGCTTTCTCCCTTCTCGACCAGACGAAGGAGATATGAATTCCATTCAGGCGGGTAAGGGCTTGGCTTGACCCTGTGTTCTCTCCTGGTCGGGTCGGAGGCGAAAACTGGCAAAGTTCATCATTCAGTGGTGGGGTGTTCGTAGAAAAGAAGGCGTCGCCCAACGAGTGGCAGATTTTGATGGAGTCTCGCTTGGATGCTGGGGAGATCCATAGATCTGGATAGAGTCCCCGGAATAGTACGCGCGCTAGCGCGCTACGGCTTACGCAGTTGATCGGATCAGATAGCCCTTCGGGCAACCAACCAAACCCGGCACATCAAATTCCATTCCGATCAAGAACTTGGAGGTATGGCTGAGTGGCTTAAGGCATTGGTTTGCTAAATCGACATACAAGAAGATTGTATCATGGGTTCAAATCCCATTTCCTCCGGAACAGAAGTGAAACGGGCGGGCGAAATGACGTGAGAGAAAGAACCTCTTGGTGGAGTCCAGCCCCCCAGAATAGCACTACTTAGTGACTAGGAGCGGAGAGACCTTTGCGCGTTCTTTTTGTTTGATCGGCCTATCTTCTTTCTATAAGCAAGCTCCCTCCGGCTGTCCAGGGACTGGACGGCTCTCGGTTCTTGAGCATGTTGGGGGATTAGGCGGCAGTTGAAAGAGCTGCTCGAAAGCTTGGCGAAGAAGCGAAAAAGGCCTATCTATTCTCTTTTTTTTAGTACAAGGGCTTTTTACTAGTCAAGTGGTAAGGTAGGGCGCTATTCGATGAATAAAACATATTTTAGGAAAGTGGTTCAGGTAGCTCAGCTGGTTAGAGCAAAGGACTGAAAATCCTTGTGTCAGTGGTTCGAATCCACTTCTAAGCGGGCCAAGGGTCCAAAGGCCGGGAGCGAGCCGGATTTTTAAATTCAAGTGCAAGAGTCAGCCAAAAAATGTGAGCGCTCCTGCACTATACGGCTTTTTTGCGTCGCCCTATCTTGCTGGAGGCAGATTTCGAAAAAAAAGCTGTTTCTTAGGTTCTCGCGTCCCTGTGCCCAAAAGGATGGGTGAGTTCGGTTTGAGTGTTCATCGATCGGGTGGATCTATATGCTCCGGGGTGGTGAGACGAGGTGTAGCGCAGTCTGGTCAGCGCATCTGTTTTGGGTACAGAGGGCCATAGGTTCGAATCCTGTCACCTTGATGTGAGGCATTCCGTCAGCAAATACTCAAATATGAACATCCATCGACCGTTACCACTTCCTCTTACTCGTGACTCGTATATGTACTTTATATAGCAAGCACACGAGACCTATAGCTAAAGATCATATAGCGCCACAGTATATATATATACGAACCTATACGGAACACTTATCTCTTTCTCAGTGCTTTCTTTAGGCTCCTGGCTGCTCGTTGGTAGAACACAACCCATATGATATTGAGCTTGAGCATTCGGGCTTCTTTCTTTTTTTTTTAAGAAATGCTTCTTTAGAATTCTAAGGTGGCAGGGCAGCTAGTTTGAGTGGGGCCTGACGGTTTCCCGAACTTCTTCTTTCATTTTAGATTAATAAGGGGCTAGTTGGGGAGGAAATCTCGATGGCAATCAAGGATGGATTTATATTTCGGAAGGGGTGCTTACTGAAATAGTTCAACACTACGCTCATTGCTCTTCTTCTAAAGTCCCTTGGAGCCAATCGGTTGCCTGAAGCTTGACATGATGAAGGCGCTTTGAAGCCCTTCCCGAAGGAAAGAGGGAATGGCCCTTCCTCTTACCTTCTGTTGAGACTGAGATAGAAGACTGGGCTTTCTCCCTCTTCTACCGGGAGGCCGCGGGAGTCAACTCTGTCTCATCCTCATCCCCCTGGTAAAGGCGATCCTAAGCCCTCCTCTCCGCCTAGGAGGCACCTGTTTGGATGAAGGCACGGGTCGTCTAACAAGGCATGGGACCCATAGATTCATTGTCTGCTGTGCAGAAGCTTCCTTCCTGCACCTGCATGCGCGCTTCCCCAGAAGGAGGCACACATTGTAACAATTCATCGCGATAGCTGCCTTTGGCTCTACTCTAATTGGCAACGAGACAGTGGATTGATTCCTACACCTATGGGCTCACTTCCTCCTCTAGTCCGAATCAAGATGGCTCCTCTCGATCTTGTGATGCCTTCGGCCCAAAATTATCCAGATAGCTGCCTTGACTTTGATATTAGTCAAGGGAAAGCTTATGAACGGTTCCGAAATGACACGCTATTCCGTCTCATCCTTTCGCCCCGGATGGTAGGAATAAGATAAAGGAGGAGGACTTTTTTGACTTCAACCGAGGAAGACTCGCACCCGCGTCTTTGTTTGAATCACTGACAGTTCGGGCAGGCCCGCAGGACTGGAATTCTGAAAAGAAGGAATGTCTGGCTTTTCCTATTCTAGTGCAGCGGTATAAATCGCTTCACTTTGAGTGGGCTTGGCCCGCGCCTTGACAAGGCTGTTGCCCCTCCTTCCACCCGTAGAGAGAGCCGGAGTTAGGCCTTTGGATTGATTGATAGTAGGATCAATGATGTTTAGTTTCATTCAGGATCGACATGCCCCAGGTTTGAAGAATTCGATGACAGGCCTTCGCTGCAAAAGATCCCGGAATTGGTCGATTCGGAATCGGCTGGATTGGAGGAATCCGGAGCCACAAGGATCTTCAACGGGTTCGAAAGTCTTTTGATTCCAGGCGGCCGGCCCAATTCTATGGAATTCGCTATAAGTCAAGCTTGTCGACTATCAAAGGAAAGGCCGGTTCGAATTTGTTCTTTCTTTTTTTATTTTTTTTCTTTGAAAGGCAAAGCCTTAAATTAATAGGATCTAAAATGAAAGTAACTGGAGGGGGATTTAAGCCAAACCTCCAAAGAAAAGGCCCATAGGCTACATAATCATAAAGAAAAGAGCTAAAAGACCTATGATGGTCGGAAGCTATATAAGCCCAAAGCATCATGAAGCAGATGACTTTTGCAGCAAGTGGGAAACTGATCTTCTGAGTAGAACACCATGCTGTCCCTATGAGCGTGAGCAAAGGATGCCAGCGAATCTGCTACTTTGTTCCCTTCTCGCAAGATGCGGGAAAGATTGCATGAAGGAGATAAGAGAGACTTGCATGATCGCGTCAAAGATACCAAGTTCCAAGGGGAGCTCCCTGTATGAATGAAATGCAACAAGACTTGAGCGTCAAGTTCCATACATGAGAGGGGTATGCCTAATTGGGAGGCAAGATCCAAGCCAGTGATTAACGCCCGAGCTTCTGCTTGCATGTTCTTACCCGAAAAAAAAATAGCCTGACCTTGGTAATTCCTGATAACACCACCCCCTGTTATGAATCCATTTATAGCGGAACCGTCCACATTGAGTTTGAAAGAGCCAATATCAGGTGGATGCTAACCCTACGTCCCCTCTTAGGTTTAGGGGAAATAATAGGAACCTGAAGAGCATGAAGGCAAGCTTGATCATGTAAACCCAGCCGGGTGGAAAAGAACCACAGTGTCAAGCAGCCACTTCAAAATTAGCTGTCTCGTTTTCACTATATTGAGCTTTACATTGTCATGAATAATGGAATTGCGGTCTTTCCAAACTTCCCGTAGGATAAATAAAGCAACAGAATTGCGTAAAAAAGAATACTGGGAGCAAATAGTATCAGTCCACCAAGACTCAAGACGCTGCTCGAGAGACTGAGCTTGGGATATTGAGATGTTAAGATGAGACGCGAAGAAGGACCAAAGGGATGCAGCCAGCTCTCCTTGAACAAAGAGATTCGAGATGGATTTACTATGAGGGCTGGAACAGCAAAGACAACAAGAGGGAAACCGAAAACCCAGAGACTTAATACGCTCATCAGTGGATATTGCCTTATGCATAAGTCGCCAAACAAAACCTGCAATTTTTGGGTGTACCCATTTATTCCAAACATATTTCCACCAGTAGACAGAAGGATGAGAAGCCCGCGTCGATTCCCATGCACTAGAAACAGAGAAGGCATCCATCAGGATGAAGTAGCCAGTGAAGTTTGCCCTCATAAACCTCAGAAAGACAGCCCCGCATAGATTGAATTTATTGAATGGAGATAGCAAAATACTCATAATTTCATCCGGGGTCATTGAAGGCCTCTTTGACAGAGATATGAGGCCGAGGAGGGTTGTCTACCTGCAGAGGAGAATTCAACCACATATCATGCAAAAAAAAATGTTACCTTTACCGATAGACCACAAGGCGTGGGAGAAAACAAAGTCCAGCTGGGCATGGATGGCTCTCCAACAATGAGAAGCACTCCTAGGAATTGAAGAGAGAACAGCCCTGTGAGGGGCACCATATTTGCTTCGCATGAACATAGCCCAAAGAAAAGAGAGTCCCCTTTATAGTATAGAATTCCACGCCTATGTGCAAGGCTTGCATCACTTGATGTAACGAACGAATTAGAACACCCCCTTCCTCCTTAGGACAACAAATGGTCTCCCATGACACCCAATGATGTCTCTCTTCTCCATTAGAGCTCCAAAAGACATTCTAAAAAAGACCCTGCCCAAATATGCGACTCTATAGGGATAAAAAAAAATGAAATTCATAATGGTATTCTAAATAGTATCTTACTTTTGACCTCTTCCCTCTTCCTGGGCAGCAGGATAGAGTGGGCTTTATGGTTGATGTCAGCTACTCTCTTCCTGCTTTACCTTCTAGAGAGCCCAGTACATAGTCTAATGGCATGGGCACTCGAAGGAAAGGTATAAATTCCATTGTCCTAGGGATTCGTATTTCCCATTGTCCTTATGGATGAGGGAATCGAGTTGCGAAAGATGAGGGAATCTACTTGAGTCCCCCTAAAGCAGGGTATTCTTCCTATTTTCCCTCTTCCTCCAGCTATCAACAGGATAGAGTGGAGCCTCACATAACCCCCTTTAGCACAGAGAAATGTACACCTAATGCCCGGACTGAATCTAAGTTATTCTATACATTGATTATAAAGTGACTTACGAGTCGGAATGGTCGGGCATAATGA